TCTATATTTATTTTGAAAAAAGAAATTTCAAATTTTTTCAGAAATTTGTTTTGATTTATTCATGTTAAAATTATTTTTCCCACGGAATTTTTCTACTAGAATTATATTGAAATGAAATTACTGCCTAAAAATAGCCGAGAAATTTCCGAGGGGTTGTTCGAGGTAATTTTTTTTTTTTTTTTTAGTTTCACCAAGTTACTATTAATTAGTATTTTTCAGGGGGGGGGGTTACCCCCCCATTTTTGGCGATTTCGCCGATTTGGCCGTTAAGTTCAATAAAAAATTAACTAGTCTAATCGTTGAGAAGCCGACTTTTTTTGCTCCAAATCTATAGGCCTTTTTTCTTTTAATAAATGCTTATATTATAATAATAAATATATATAAATACTAATTCCACTTTAACTTCAATTACATTATCCAATATGCATTGAAACGTTTATTTCCATAAGGCGATATTCAACTAGCAGAGTTTTTAAATTAAGAATACTACTATATATATAAGAATAGCTATATCTGGCTTAAAGAGAGAGAGGTAAATATATTTAAGGCTTAAATATCAGATATATATTTTACACTATATTTCAATAGATCATGTTATTTTAGTAAGATTGCTCAATAGATCTTATGTAGTTTCATAATCATTAAGGAAAATAAATAAGTAATATTCCTTTTATTTATATAATATAATTTTATATAGGGAGACGTATTTAATGAAAATAAAAAAAAAAAAAAAAAATAATTGTGATTTATATAATAAATGATCTTTTTATGTATTTTTAATAGATAGTTAAATAAAAGAAATATCTTATTAGCGCAGAGGGGTTTAGACAAAAAAAAATTAACCAGTGTGTTTTGCTAGAATTGTTTTTTTTGTATAAGGAAAATGGTTTTTCAATTAAAATATCTTGAGACGTAATGGGAGACTGCCGGTGAGAAAAGGCTACTCTTAGGTTGTAAACTGACTTTTCTGTAGAAATCAGGGTCTACAGACTTGACTTAAAGATAGTATATATATACATGGCTGTTATATAAGTATTAAGCTATTGCACCCTCGTATCAGGGGAAGGGTTGTGATGGCTTTTATGAAGATAATTAGCCTCCGTACTTTTATATCAGGGATAAGAGTATTTTGGGAGTGACGGTCAAGAATAAGCAGTTTTGATAGAAATTTTGGCAATAGCCTTTTTTTTGTGGGGCTTTGGTGCGTAAAGTTTCTATGTTTATAGGGGGGGATTTCGTTGAAAGTACGAATTCTGGTTATCTTAGCCAAAAAACTAGGGAATTTATTAGTAGTCCAAAATACTATCTTTTTAGAATAAGTTTCACTTTAGCAATAAAAAATTAGTATGGGTTTTTCTGCTTAAAATTGGAGGTATAACTCAGAGGTCTTGAAACTTTTAATTTTATTTTTAATTTATTGTACTTTGGATACTATTATTAGTACTGAGTACTTTTTAATATTATGATGTTTTTTTAGATTAGTTTTTATTTAGATATTAATTTTTACTTTAAAATGATAAAAGTTTTATTCTAGCTTTTAGATTTGGTCCTTCTTTTTTTATACATGCAAATTTTAGTGTGATTCCAAGTAAATTTTAATAGTTTATTCATTTGGATTTATTCGCAGTGTTTATTATTAAATATTTAAGAAATTAAGATTTAGAAATAGGAGCTAGCTTTGACAAAGTTTGTGCCAGCAGTTGCGGTTAGACAAACAAAGTTACTAAATCATTTTGGTTAGTAGTGAGACAAGGAAAAAAGATAATAATGAAAATTTTAAGTTAGGAGGTGAAATTTTAACTTTAACGATTTTTTATATATTTGTTTGTGATTCTATGAAATTTTTTTTTAGACTAGGATTAGATACCCTATTATTTTAAATGTAAATTTTTATACCTGGTTAGTAATAGTTATGTTCTCGAAAACTAAAGATTTTGGCGGTATTTTAGTCTTTCCAGAGGAACCTGTCCCGTAATTGATAGTCCACGATTAATTATACTTATTTTTAGTAGTTTATATATCGTCGTGGTTGAATATTTTAGAAGAATTCTTAATGTTCAGGATATTATATTAGATAAGAAATCAGATCAAGATGTAGCTTATAGGTAAGAGGAGATGGGTTACAATAAATTTATTTAAATGGATTGGGTCTTGAATATGACTCATGAAGGTGGATTTGGAAGTAATACTTAAAATATATTAGGTATGATTAAGCTCTAAAATATGCACATATCGCCCGTCGCTTTCATTTAAAGTGAAATAAGTCGTAACAAAGTAGGTGTACTGGAAAGTGTACCTAGAACAAGTTAGAGCTTGATTAGAAAGCATTTTACTTACACTAAAAAGTTGTCGTGCAATTCGATTTAACTTGAATTTTTTAGCTTATTTTTTGTTATTTGTTTTTCCGTGTTTAATAAAAGTATTTTTTTTTTTAGTAATGTTTATTGAATAAATTCTTTTTATTATAGTTTATTAGTATTGAGAAAGAAAGTTTAAATAGAATGAAATATATAAATTTTAAAAAGAATAATTAATTTTTTGTACCTTGTGTATCAGGGCTTATTAAAATAGAGCTCAATATTTAGTTTTCTCGAATTAAGAAGAGCTAATTTGATATAAATATTATTGTAGCATGAATATTTATAATATTAAGTTAGTAATGAAACGTTATTCGTTTTTTAAGATATCTAGTTTCTTGAGAAAAGAATTTAATTCTTTCACTTTTATTCATTTTGTTTTATATTTAATTTTTTGGTAGAGAGTGGTTAATACTTAAGGGGATAAGCTTTTAAGTAAATTCTTATAATATTTTTATTCATTAATTGATTTGTAGGATTAGAAATTTTTATCTTTTAAGTTTGTTATAATTTATCTTTTAGTGAATTTAATTTTTATTTTGTTTAGGTTTTTTATCAAGAAAAAGTTTATAATTTTTGTAAACTTGTAATAATGATAAGATTAGTATAAATTGTTGTTTATATTATTTTTTAGTTTAGGTTAATCTAAGGAACTCGGCAAACTAACTCCTCGCCTGTTTAATAAAAACATGTCCTTTTGATTATAATTTAAGGTCTGACCTGCCCAATGAGTAGTTCAATGGCCGCGATATTTTGATCGTGCGAAGGTAGCATAATCATTAGTTCCTTAATTGGGAGCTGGTATGAATGGTTGGACGAGGGAGAAACTGTCTCAGGTTAAATTTATTAGAACTTTATTTTTAAGTAAAAAAGCTTAAATGTTATTTAAAGACGAGAAGACCCTATAGAGTTTTATACTTTTATTTATATTTAAATTGAAGAATTTAATTTTGTTTGTTTTTAAAAGTATTTGGTTGGGGCGACAGGAAAATTTAATAAACTTTTTCTTTCTAAAGATATTGATGTATAGATTTTTGATCCATTTTTTATGATTAAAAGATTAAATTACCTTAGGGATAACAGCGTAATCTTTCTAAAGAGTTCTTATCGAAAGAGAGGATTGCGACCTCGATGTTGGATTAAAGTTAATTTTTGGTGTAGAAGCTAAAATATTAAGTCTGTTCGACTTTTAAAACTTTACATGATCTGAGTTTAAACCGGCGTGAGCCAGGTTGGCTTCTATCTTAAATAGAATAAAATATCTTAGTACGAAAGGACCAGGTATTTAATAAAATATTTTTATTATGATTATTATTGTTGTCTTGGCAGAATAGTGCAATTGATTTAGAATCTTTATATGTAATAGTATTACAGATAACACTTGTTTTTGAAAGATTTAATTTTGTCTTTTTTTAGTATGGTTATTTTGGTTGTTTGTGTACTTGTAGGGGTTGCTTTTCTTACTTTATTGGAACGTAAGGTTCTTGGTTATATTCAAATTCGTAAGGGTCCTAATAAAGTTGGTTTTTTAGGTATTCCTCAACCTTTTAGAGATGCTATTAAGCTTTTTACTAAGGAGCAGGTTTATCCTTTAATGGCTAATTATTATATTTACTATTTTTCTCCTGTAGTTAATTTATTTTTAGCTCTTCTTTTATGGGTTAGTATGCCTTTTTTTAGAAGTTTTTTGAATTTTAATTTTGGTATCCTTTTTTTTCTTTGCTGTTCTAGTTTAGGGGTATATACAATTATATTAGCTGGTTGGTCATCAAATTCTAATTATTCTATATTGGGGGGTCTTCGAGCTGTTGCTCAGACTATTTCTTATGAGGTGAGTCTTTCTTTGATTTTAATGTCTTTTCTTGTTTTGGTATCAAGACTTAATATGCTTGATTTTCTTAAGTATCAGGAGTATATTTGGTTGTTATTTTTATGTTTTCCTTTGACTTTAATTTGGTTTGCTTCAAGTTTGGCTGAGACAAATCGAACTCCTTTTGATTTTGCTGAGGGTGAGTCTGAGTTAGTATCTGGGTTTAATGTTGAATATAGAGCTGGTGGGTTTGCTTTAATTTTCTTAGCTGAGTATTCTAATATTTTGTTTATAAGAATATTGTTTTCTTTGTTTTTTTTGGGTGCTGATTTTTTATCTTGATTTTTCTTTGTAAAGCTAGTTTTTATTTCTTTTGTTTTTGTATGAGCTCGTGGGACTTTACCACGTTATCGTTATGATAAGTTAATATATTTGGCCTGGAAGAGGTTTCTACCTGTTGCTTTAAATTTTCTTTTTTTTTATATTGGTTTTAAGCTTATTATCTTTTCTTTTCTTGTTTAATTTAATAAAATTTAGTATGAAGTTAATAGAAGATTATACTTCTTTTTTATACTTTCAAAGTATATACTTATTCAAGTTCATTAACTATTTCTTAAAAATTATTGTGTCTCAGATTTTATGAGTTAATGGATTAATAATATAATAGGAAAAATAGATAATTGTGAGGATTTGACCTGTTAAAATGTAGGGATCTTCTACGGGTCGGGCTCCAATTCATGTTAATAAAGATACTGTAGATAAGAACCCTCAGAATATTAATTTGTTAATAGGGTAAAATTGAGTTGATAGTATTTTTTTATTATTAATAAATGGTAGAATAAATAGAATAGCGATTGATATGACTAGAGCAATTACTCCTCCTAATTTATTAGGAATAGAACGTAGGATTGCGTAAGCAAATAGGAAATATCATTCTGGCTGAATATGGACAGGAGTTACTAGAGGGTTTGCTGGAGTGAAATTTTCAGGATCTCCTAGTATATATGGGTTTCTTAGTGTTAGTACTACTAAGGCTGTAGTTATCACAATGAATCCCACTAAATCCTTGTAGGTAAAATATGGGTGGAATGGGATTTTGTCAGTGTTTCTGTTTAATCCTAAGGGGTTATTAGACCCTGTTTGGTGTAAGAATAATAAGTGAATTATTGCTATGGCAGCAACAATAAATGGTAGAAGAAAATGCAGAGTGAAGAATCGTGTTAATGTAGCGTTATCTACTGCGAATCCCCCTCATAATCATTGTACAATGGTTGTTCCCAAGTAAGGAATAGCTGAAAGGAGATTAGTAATAACTGTTGCCCCTCAAAATGATATCTGTCCTCATGGTAGAACGTATCCTAGAAAAGCTGTTGCTATTACTAGAAATAGAATCAATACTCCTACTCTTCATGTTATTTGATAATTATAGGATCCGTAATATATTCCTCGTCCTACATGTAAATATAGGCAGATGAAGAAGAATGAGGCTCCGTTAGCATGGAGAGTTCGTAGTAATCACCCGTAGTTCACGTCTCGGCAGATGTGAACTACTCTGGAAAATGCTATTTCAATGTTGGCTGTATAGTGCATAGCTAGGAAGATTCCTGTTACGATTTGGATTACTAAGCATAGTCCTAGTAGGGATCCAAAGTTTCATCAGGACGAAATGTTTGAAGGAGATGGAAGGTCTATAAGTGCATTGTTTATAATTTTTAATAGTGGGTGTGTTTTTCGTAAAGGCTTGAATTGTCTAAACATTAGAATTTTTGTCGGAGAGGCCCATATGAAATATCAGTGATTTTTACTACTGCTACTAAGGTAATGAATAAATAAATGAATAGTATAAATATAATTATGTTTATTGGGTATGATAAATACTTAGATAATGATAGTGTTCAATCAGATTGATGTAGTAGGGTTGTCCTTGTATTTATAATGTTTTGGTAAATGAAAAATTTATCCATTAATAGAGTAATGATTACAGATATTCTTGTGAGTAAAATGATTATTAAGGTTAATCCGTTAGAGTATTCGAACTTTTCATTAGACGCAATTCTTGTTATATAGATAAATAGAACGAGTATTCCTCCAATTATAATGAGGAAGATGATATATGAGTATCAAAAGTTATAATTATAGATTCCTGTAATTAGGGAAATTATTACTGATTGGAGAAGAAGAGCAAATCCTATAGATAAAGGATGTTTTAGGAATAAAAATGATATAGATAGGGCGAGTGATGCTATTATTATAATTAGGAGTATTCAGAGAATAGTTTATTAAAAATATAAATTTTGGAGGTTTAAGATAGGAGTATATCTTTTCTCTGAGTTTTAAAAGACAAAGTCTTATTTTTGGTTTACAAGACCAATATTTTATTTAAATTATTAAAACTAATGTTAATAGTTAATTTGATTTTTCCTGTTATTATGTATTTTATTGGTTTATCAGTTTTTTGCTCCAAGCGTAAGCATTTACTACTTATGCTTTTAAGTCTAGAGTTTATTGTTTTATCTTTGTATTATTTGATAATACTGCATTTGAGTTTTTACAATTATGAGTATTTTTTTAGAATGATTTTTTTGACTATAAGGGTTTGTGAAAGAGCCCTTGGTTTATCTATTTTAGTTTCTATAATTCGGACTCATGGCAATGATTATTTCCAGAGTTTTAATGTTTTATGATAAAGTTTATTTTTATAATATTTTTTATGATCCCTTTGTGTTCTAAGCGTTTCTTTTGATATAGTCAAGTTTATTATTTTATTATAGTTTTTCTTTTTATTTGTAATTTTTCTTTTAATTATTTGTTTATAAATGTAGGTTATGGCCTGGGATGTGATCTTCTTTCTTATATAATAATTTTACTTAGGTTTTGGGTTTGTTCTCTTATAGTTTTAGCTAGAGAGAAGGTCTTTAAGTTAGATTATTTTTGCAGTATTTTCTTAGGAGTAGTTTTATTCCTTTGTTTTTCCTTATTTTTAGCTTTTTGTTCTTTAAATTTGTTTTTCTTTTATTTATTTTTTGAGATTAGAATTATTCCTACTTTATTACTTATTTTAGGTTGGGGTTATCAACCAGAGCGTATTCAGGCTGGCTCTTATCTTCTTTTTTATACTTTGTTTGCTTCTTTGCCTATGTTAGTGGGTATTTTTTATATCTATAATTATTTTGGTTCTTTAGATTTTTATTTTTTTAAGAGTAGAATTGATAGTATTTTTTTATATTTGTGTATTAATGGTGTTTTTTTAGTAAAAATACCTATATTTCTAGTTCATTTATGGCTTCCTAAGGCTCATGTGGAGGCTCCGGTTTCGGGTTCTATGATTTTGGCTGGAATTCTTTTAAAGCTCGGGGGCTATGGTATAATTCGTATAATAAATTTATTTGTTGCTGTGGGTATAAAAATTAACTTTATCTTTATTACTATTAGTTTAGTAGGAGGTGTCATTGTTTCTTTAATTTGTTTATGCCAATCTGATATTAAGTCATTAATTGCTTATTCTTCAGTTGCTCATATGGGTCTTGTTTTGGGTGGCATTATGACTTTAAACTATTGAGGGTTTTGTGGTGCTTTTATGATAATAATTGCTCATGGGCTTTGTTCTTCAGGTTTGTTTTGTTTAGCTAATATTAGTTATGAGCGTTTAGGGAGGCGTAATCTTTTTTTAAATAAGGGTTTAATTAATTTGATACCTAGGATATCTCTCTGATGATTTTTACTTTGTTCATCTAATATGGCAGCTCCTCCTTCTTTAAATTTAGCTGGTGAAATTATACTTATTAATAGTTTGGTTAGTTGAAGTTTTTTTTGTATAATTATACTTTCATTTATTTCTTTTTTTAGTGCTGCTTATTCTTTACATTTATATTCTTATAGCCAGCATGGTAAGTTTTACTCTGGATGTTATGCTTTTTCCTCAGGGTATGTACGTGAGTATCTTTTATTATTTTTACACTGAGTTCCTTTAAATATTTTGGTTCTTAAGGGTGAGTACTTTAGTTTAATTATTTATTTAAGTAGTTTATAAAAATATTGATTTGTGGAGTCAAAGTTGTAGAAATACTACCTTAAATAATATCTATCTGTTTAATTTTTTCTATAAGTTTTTTGTTTTTAAGTATTTTCTTGTTTTTTATAAGAACATATTTTATAGTAATTGAATATAGCTTAATACTAGAATTTGAGCTTATAACAATTAATTCTTCTTCTATTGTTATGTCTGTGTTATTGGATTGAATAGCTTTGCTTTTTATAAGTTTTGTTTTATTTATTTCTTCTATGGTTATTTATTATAGAGAGGAGTATATAAGTGGAGATTTGTATATTAGTCGTTTTATCTTACTTGTTTCTATATTTGTTCTATCTATAGTTCTTTTAATTATTAGGCCTAATATAATTAGTATTTTGCTTGGATGAGATGGTTTAGGCTTGGTGTCTTATTGTTTAGTTATTTATTATCAGAATTTTAAGTCTTATAATTCTGGTATATTAACTGCTTTATCTAATCGTGTGGGCGATGTTGCTTTATTAATAGCAATTGCTTGAATGTTAAATTATGGTAGTTGAAATTATATTTATTATCTTGATTATATAAAGGAAGATTTTTCTATACAAGTGATTTCTTTTTTAGTTGTTTTGGCTGCTTTAACAAAAAGAGCACAGATTCCTTTTTCTTCTTGGTTACCTGCGGCTATGGCTGCCCCTACTCCAGTTTCTTCTTTAGTTCATTCATCTACTTTAGTTACGGCAGGTGTTTATTTATTAATCCGTTTTAATTTTGCTTTAAGAAATTCTTTACTTATGTTTCTTTTATTTATTGCTAGTCTAACTATGTTTATAGCAGGATTGGCCGCTAATTATGAGTTTGATTTAAAAAAGATTATTGCTCTTTCTACTTTAAGTCAGTTAGGATTAATAATAAGTATTTTGGCTTTGGGTGATTATCTGTTAACTTATTTTCATATACTGACTCATGCTTTGTTTAAGGCTTTACTTTTTATATGTGCTGGTTGTATTATCCATAATTTAGGTAATTGTCAGGATATTCGTTTTATAGGAGGATTAGTAGTACATATACCCTTAACTTGTTGTATTTTTAATATTTGTAATATAGCCCTTTGTGGGCTACCATTTTTAGCGGGATTTTATTCAAAGGACTTGATTTTGGATTCTATATCCATAGGCTATTTGAATATTTATGTTTATCTAATTTTTTATATTTCTACAGGTCTAACTGTATGTTATACTTTCCGTTTACTTTACTATACTGTTTTTGGTGATTATAATTTTAGTTCTTTTCATTCTTTAAATGATGAGGGTTATATTATACTAAAGGGAATATTAGGCTTGGTTTTTTTAGTTATTTTTGGGGGTAGTATGTTAAGGTGACTAATTTTCCCTACTCCTTATTTTATTTGTCTTCCTACAGGGCTTAAATTAATGACTTTATTTGTAATTTTTATAGGAGCTTGGTTAGGTTATGAGTTGTCTAATTTTGCTTTAAATTATTCTCTAAAATCTTTATCTTGATTAAGAAGGAGCTTGTTTTTTTCTTCTATGTGGAATATACCTTATATTTCTACTTTTGGTATTAACTATTATCCATTATATTTGGGATTTATTTCTTATAAGTCTTTGGATCAAGGTTGGTCTGAATATTTTGGGGCTCAGAATTTATATAACAATTTTAAGAATCTTTCGTCTTTTTCTCAGTTTCTTTTTTTAAATAATTTAAAGGTTTATTTATCTTTATTGGTTCTTTGAATTATTATTTTATTTATTTGTTTATTTTAACTTAAATAGCTTATTTAGAGCGTAATATTGAAGATATTAAGGAAATAGTTATTATTTTTAGGTAATTTGTAAGAATTTTTTCTAATTTTACAATGAAAATGTAATGTTTTATTTAAACTATACAAATAGAAATATTAACGGAATTTCACCGCTAAAGATAAAAGTTAGAAGCTTTTTCTTGAATTTCATATTTCTTTAATTGGAGATTAATCTCATTGATATCATTAACAGTGATATACCTCTTTTTGGTTTCAATTAAAAATAAGGATGAGTTAACATCTAAGATTAGGTCGAAACTAATTACAAATCTATTTGTTTCTTATTTAAGATAAATTGATTATTTCAATACTTTTTAAGTGCAAATTAAATGTTATAGTTAACTATTATCCTACTTTGCTCATTCTAGGGCTCCTTGGTTTCATTCGTGATAGAGACCAGCAAGTAGAATAAATAGAAAAGATGCTGTTACAATAAAGTAACTTATTACTCTACATTTTTTTATAATTAAGATTAAAGGGAAAAGAAGGGTAATTTCTACATCGAAAATTAAGAAGATTACTGCAATTAAGAAAAATTGCAGGGAGAACGGTAGTCGGGCTGATGATTTAGGGTCAAACCCGCATTCAAACGGGGAGTTTTTTTCTCGATCAGAGAAGGTCTTCTTTGATAGAATTGAGGCTAGAATTATTATTACTGTAGTTAATAGTAGAATAATAAGTGCTATACTAAAAATAATTATAATTATTTATACTAGCTAGCTAGATCATTTGATTGGAAGTCAAATATAATTTTTATACTATATAAATATCTACCTCATCAATAAATAGAAATATAGAGGAATAATCATACTACATCGACAAAGTGTCAGTACCAAGCGGCAGCTTCAAAACCAAAGTGATGAATTTGAGAGAAGTGATTTATGTAATGACGAAATAAACATACAAGAAGAAATGTTGACCCAATAATTACATGTAATCCATGGAATCCTGTAGCTATAAAGAATGTTGACCCATATACTGCGTCTGCAATAGTAAAAGGTGCTTCGTAGTATTCGAAAGCTTGTAGAGCAGTAAAGTATAATCCTAGGATTACTGTTAATGCTAGTCCTTGAGTTGCTTGGTTGTAGTTGTTTTCTATTAAGGCATGGTGAGCTCAGGTTACTGTGATTCCTGAAGTTAAAAGGATTAAGGTATTAAGAAGAGGAATTTGGACTGGGTTGAAAGGGGTAATACCCTTAGGAGGTCAAATTATCCCAATTTCTACAGTTGGGGATAGCCTTCTGTGGAAAAATGCCCAGAAAAATGAAATGAAGAAGAATACTTCTGATGTAATAAAAAGAATTATTCCTCATCGTAATCCTATTGTTACTTGATATGTATGAAGCCCTTGAAGAGTTCCTTCTCGGGATACATCTCGTCATCATTGGTATATAATTATTATTATACAAATTATTCCTATTAAGAATAAGTTAGGATTAAATTGATGAAATCATTTAATTAATCCTGATATGGTAATTATAGCTCTAAGAGCTCCATATAAAGGTCAGGGTCTAACTTCTACAAGGTGGTAAGGATGATTTTTGTGAGAACTCATTAGTTTACTTCTCTAGAATATAGAGTTCTTAACGCAGCAAATACGTAAGCTTGAATAACAGCTACTGCTGATTCTAGAATCAGGAAAATTACTTGAGTTACAATTAGTAGATTTACAGAAATGATTGATAAATAATTTCCCGTATTTCTTATTAATGTAAGGAGTAGATGGCCAGCAATTATATTAGCTGTTAGTCGAATTGCTAATGTCCCAGGACGAATAAGGTTTCTGATTGTTTCAATACATACTATAAATGGTATTAAGATACCTGGTACTCCTTGAGGCAGAAGGTGTGCAAATATGTGAATTGTATTATTAATTCACCCAAAGATTATGAATGCCAATCATAAGGGTAAGGCTAAGGTTAAATTTAATACGAAGTGTCTTGTTCTTGTGAATACGTAAGGAAAAAGGCCTAAAAAATTATTAAATAAGATGAATGAGAATAATCCTGCAAAAATAAGAGTTGAACCGTTTATTTTAGAAGTTCCCAGTAAAATTTTAAACTCTGTGTGAATAGCGAAGATAATTTTGTGTCAGATTATGTTGAATCGAGAGGGAATAAATCAGAAGAATGATGGGATAAATATAAGTCCCAGAAATGTTCTTAATCAGTTCAAGGGTATCCTAAAGTTAGCTGCTGGGTCAAAAGATGAGAATAAGTTTGTTATCATTTTCAATTTAAGAAGTTTCTTTGCTTTTTTTCTTGAGAGAATAATTTAGGGGTTGAAATTGATGAGTAATAATTGATTACAATAAATATGAAAAAGATTATTACGAATATTGTTGCTAATATTAATCAGTTTATAGGTGCTATTTGTGGAATAAAAAATTATTATTTTCTAATAATTTTAGCTTGACAAGCTAATGTTATAATTTTAACTAAATTTTTCATTAGAAGTAGGCGCTACTTTACTATATAATGGTTTAAGAGACCAGTGCTTACTTTCAGCCATCTAATGAATTTCTTATTTTTTGGACTCAGTTAATGAATCTCTTTGTATTGATTCTTTCTATAACAATAGGCATAAATCTGTGATTTGCCCCACAAATTTCTGAGCATTGCCCGTATAATAGTCCTGGACGATTAATATTGAATCTGACTTGATTTAGACGACCTGGAGTTGCATCAACCTTTACTCCTAAAGATGGTACTGTTCATGAATGAATTACATCTGCTGCAGTTACTAGAATTCGGATTTGGGAATTAAATGGTAGAGCTATTCGATTATCTACGTCCAGAAGACGAAAATTGAAAGGTTGTAGTGAATTGTTTGGTAATATATATGAATCGAATTCGAAGTTTTTAAAGTCTGAGTATTCGTAGGATCAGTATCATTGATGACCAATTGCTTTTACTGTAATTAAAGGATTATTAATTTCGTCAATTAAGTATAAAAGTTGGAGAGATGGAAAAGCAATAAAAATAAGAGTTACTGCTGGGATAATAGTTCAAATTAATTCGATAGTTTGTCCTTCTAAAAGGAATCGGTTAGTGTAGTTGTTATAGAATAGAGTAAAAAGTAAATATCCTACCAAAACTGTAATTATAATTAGAATTGATAAGGTATGATCGTGGAAGAATGCTAATTGTTCTATTAAAGGCGAAGTTCCGTCTAAAGTTAGTATATTTCCTCAGGTTGCTATTTCTAAAAAAAGTTAATAACTTTATATATGGGGTTTAAGTCCATTGCACTATTCTGCCATATTAGAAGTTAGATAGAATAGGTAATTCAGAATAGCTATGCTCTGCTGGTGGCAGTGCTTGGAGTCATTCTACTGAGGAAGTTATGTTAATGGGAGAGATTCTTTTTCGTATAGAAATTATTCTTTCTCAAATGATATAAATTAGGAATATTGAAGCTAGAAATGAGATTAAAGACCCAATAGATGAAATAATATTTCAGCACAGATATGCGTCAGGATAGTCTGAGTATCGTCGAGGTATACCTCTTAATCCTAAAAAGTGCTGAGGAAAGAAAGTAAGATTTACTCCAATAAATATTACGATAAATTGGATTTTTAGTAGCTTATTATTTAATGTTAATCCAGTAAAAAGAGGGTATCATTGGATAAATCCTCCTATAATTGCGAATACTGCACCTATAGATAAGACGTAATGGAAATGGGCTACTACGTAGTAAGTGTCGTGTAGGATAATATCAATTGATGAATTAGCTAGCACTACACCTGTTAGTCCTCCTATAGTAAATAGGAATACAAACCCTAGAGCTCAGAGGAGTGAAGGCGAATAGTTAATTTGGGTTCCATGAAGAGTGGCCAATCAACTGAAAATTTTAATTCCTGTAGGAACTGCAATAATTATAGTAGCTGAAGTAAAGTAAGCTCGAGTATCAACGTCTATACCTACTGTAAATATGTGATGTGCTCATACGATAAATCCTAATAGCCCAATAGCTAGTATAGCATAAATTATTCCTAGGGCTCCGAATGTTTCCTTTTTCCCTCTTTCTTGACTAATAATATGAGAGATTATACCGAACCCAGGCAGGATTAAAATGTAGACTTCAGGGTGTCCAAAAAATCAAAACAAGTGTTGGTATAAAATGGGATCTCCTCCTCCTGCTGGATCAAAAAATGACGTGTTTAGATTTCGATCTGTAAGGAGTATAGTAATAGCACCTGCTAGTACAGGAAGGGAAAGAAGGAGAAGAAGTGCAGTAATGGCTACTGATCACACAAATAAAGGTATACGATCGAATGATATACCCACTGCTCGTATATTGATTACTGTAGTAATAAAGTTTACTGCCCCAAGAATTGAGGAAACACCAGCTAAATGGAGCCTAAAAATTGCTAAATCTACTGAAGCGCCTCTGTGGGCGACGTTTCCGGCTAAAGGAGGGTATACTGTTCATCCTGTCCCAGCTCCTCTTTCTACAGCTCTTCTCAGGAGAAGAAGAGTTAAGGACGGAGGTAATAGTCAGAATCTTATGTTGTTTATACGAGGGAAGGCTATATCTGGTGCTCCCAATATTAAAGGAACTAGTCAATTTCCAAACCCACCTATTATCACCGGTATAACTATGAAGAAAATCATTACAAATGCGTGAGCAGTAACAATCACGTTATAAATTTGATCGTCTCCAATTAATGCTCCTGGATTTCCTAGTTCTGCCCGAATTAGGAGTCTTAAAGCTGTACCTACTATTCCTGATCATGCCCCGAAAATGAAGTATAAAGTTCCAATATCTTTATGGTTTGTGGAGAATAGTCATTTGTTCGTTAAAATGGCTGAGTTAGGCGATAAATTGTAAATTTATTTACGGGGCAATTAGCCTCTTTTAACAGGTCTTATATTCAACTATGATTTTAAATTGCAAATTTAAAGGTGAGTTAAGCTCTAAGGCTTAAAGATATTTCTTTATTTTCAGCTTTGAAGGCTACCAGTTTCGTTAACTTAAATCCTTGATTTAAGTTAGTTAGAGTCAGTTGAAAATTATCGTGCAGAAAATTAGGCTTGAAAGGGTGATGAAGTTTATCAGAAAAATGAAATTTATTTTCAGAGGTCTAAATTGGTAAGTTAAAAATCTTAGTTCTCTTATGGTCAGAAGTAGGGAGCTAAATGTTACCCGTATGTAATAAAACAGTGTCAGAAGTGTTATTAGCACTATACAAACGGGTAGAATGATTATACCGTTTGACGCTAAAACTTGAATTGTTATTCATTTTGGGAGAAACCCAAGGAAAGGAGGTAGACCTCCTAGAGAAAAGAAGTTCAGGATGAAAAACAGCTTTAACGCGTAATTTTGATTCAAGGCAGGAAAGATTTGCTTTAAGTAGAAAATGTTTAGCTTTTTGAATACCAGGATGATGTTAATCGAGATGATGGCATAAATTAGGAAGTAGTAGTATCAAATTGTTTCGATGAAAATTATTGATGCGATTATTCAACCTATATGGTTGATAGAGGAGTAGGCTAAGATTTTTCGCAGGCTCACTTGGTTTAGTCCAACAATTCCTCTAACAACCATGCAAAAGATGATAACAATGGATAAAAAGTTTAAGAGAAAGACGTTGTATATCAAAATCATTATGGGAGCGATTTTTTGCCAGGTTAAAAGGATTAAACAGTTATTTCAGTTCAGTCCTTCAATTACTTCAGGGAATCAGAAGTGGAAGGGGGCGGCTCCTATTTTTGTTAGTAGTGCTGAATTTATCATTATTGTGAAATATGGGTTTCTTGCCAAACTATTTACGGTATTTTCCTCTCTCATGTTTATTAGGATTGAGAATAGTAGCATCGATGATGCTAGGGCCTGGGTGATGAAATATTTTAAGGAGGCTTCTGATGAGAATAAGTTTTTTCTATTATTTATCAGGGGAATAATAGAAAGAAGATTAATCTCTAAGCCAATTCATATTCCTAGCCAGGTTTGTGAGGAAATGGCAATAATAGTTCCAATAATGAGCGAGGAAAAAAATAGGATTTTATAAAGGTTTATAATTAAAAAGGAAAGGATTATAACCTTTATAGACGGGGTATGAACCCATAAGCTTAATTAGCTTACCTTTTTTTACATTTTAGTATATGATGTACAGGAATTTTTGGTATTCCAGGAAACAGTTTAATTCTGTTAGATGTAATGAAGGTAACTAGGTTACATAATTTATTCTATCAAAATAACCCTTTTCGTCAGGCACTTCATT